GGATAATATCAATCACTTCGCGTCCATTTGATGCATCCACTATGGTTATTTCGTATCCCCCTTTTTCTTTTCGTAAAATTTTACTTATTATCCCTCCTGCCGTAGCATTATAAACTGTATTGTTACTTTTGCTACCATCAGGATAAATCTGACCCCTTCCCCTGTTTCCACCTACATATATAGGATATTTTAAGAAGTGAACATCTTTATTAGTAGCAGGGTCCGGAGCAAGAATAGGAAAGGTTATTTCACTATATTTTTGACCAGGAACAGGACCTATCACAAGAATATTTTTTTTATTGGGGCGATAATTCTGAAAAGCCAGATTTCCTATCTTTTCTTTCATCTCGGGTGAAATACGATCGGGGGGGGCTAATTCAAACCCCTCCGGTAAAATAAGAACAGCTCCCACATTCAAAGCTCCTTTTTTACCATTAGCTAGAACTTGTTTTAGTTGCATATCATAAGGAATTTTAATAACTGCTTCAAATACAGTATCAGGAAGTACCGTTTGTGGAACCTCAATATCCACGGGCTTATTAGCTAAATGGCAATTGGCACATACAATACGCCCAGTTGCCTCTCGTGGATTTTCATAATTCTGCTGGGCAAAAATCGGATATGCACTTGAAATGGATGCCCAAGTTATTATATATATCATGAGTGAGACAGATATGGAGCGAGTAATCTCTTCCCTTATCCAAGAAAAGGTATTTCTAGTTTGCATGGTCCAATCATTTATCCCGAAAATTTCTACAATAAAGTTAGCTAGGTCGATAATATACTTCCCTAGCCACAATTCTGCTATTTACATTTACTGAAAAAAATCAAATTTTTTTTGTTGAAATATACAAGGAATCCCTCATGGGTAAAAAGAGTAAAGTAAATACGACTTTGATTTTGTTATGATGTATAAGGTACGAAAGATTAAAATTGGATCAGTGAATCTTTTTTTAGTCGTTTATTGCATGATAAATCACTACAAGTGACGGAGATACACGATTTAAATAACGAAAAATCCAATATTTAAAAATTGTATCAAGAATGACTGGAAAGGTAGAAACTAGACCAGATAAAATTTGCTCATAATGAGCAAACCCAAAATCTTTGTAAATATAACCAATCATTAGTTCCCAACCGTGAGGCGAATGGAATCCGATACATAAATCAGTTAATAAAAGAATCGAAAAAGCTTTAATTGTATCACTTAAATTATATAGGAATTCTTGAACCCACGAATTCAGAATAAAAAGCTTTTCCTTACCCCAAAAGGAATAACCACTTAGAATAACGAAAGATATTAGATTTGTCGAGAAGTGCAAGATTGTATGGATACGATACTCATTGTGTATCTTGATGAATTGGATCGTTTCTTTGTGGATTCCTAGACGAAATTGTTGTAAATCGGTTTCTGGGTATTCCTTTATCATTTCATCGAGCTGGAATAGTTCTTCTAATTGTATGAATTTTTCTAGAACACTTTTTTCTTGAATATCATTCAAAAAAGTTTCGCATTGTCTAGTATTCCACCAATTAGTAATCCAAGTTTTCAAACTTTTATTACAGCAGAGAGAGATCAACCAGGGCAAAAAGACTATAGATGTAAAATAAAAAAAAGGAATCAATGCTTTCTTTTTTGCCATTTTGAATCTGTGAATTGTTAATGAACCTACCTCATTTGTTGATTCTATTAGATCTAATATTTCTATCGAGCATGAGTTTCTATTCTAATTCGAATAGAATATAGTGAGCCTATGAATCCATTTTCTCTTTTGCTGTTGATTCAATACTGAGTCTTTGCTTTGAATCTAGAAAGAATACAGAAATAGACTCAGAATACACTTCCAACTTGAATCAAGAAAAAATGGGGTTTCCGGGATGTTATTCCCCCTTTTTTCGATCAATACTAATTTCGAAACGAAGAAACTCCTTTTCTTTTCTATCAAATATATCAAAAAAACGAGCATAAAAGAATAGATGAATATTCAATTGAAAAAAAAAAGAAAGAAATTCTTTCGTTTTTTCTTCCTACTGCCAAAGCATTTAGTCTTTTAAAATTAATTCATTTCAAAATACTTCAATTGGTACACGCAAGAAGTAAGCCAATTCAGCAGCTTTTTGCTCAATTTCTCGTGTAGTAAAATTCTCATCAGTACGAATTAAAGGAATAGCCCCTTGACCTCGAATTTCCATATAAAGGACACGTCGAGCAGAAACACCCTCTTTAACTTCTATTCTGATGGACTGAATATCTTTCATAAAGAATCGTAAAAAGATGCGACGACTTTTTCCAGGAAATCCCCAACGAAAAATACGCACTATTCCTTCTTTTCGGTCGAAAAGATCATAACCACTACCCACATTCCACAAAATAGTGCACCACAAATAGCAACTAATAAAGAGACCTGCGATCCCATAGAAAGACATCACAATCCCTTGTGGAAAAAAAATGATTTGCTGGGACGGAAATAACGATATAACATTTCTACCAAGATAACTGGAAGTTCCAACCAATAAGAATCCTAATGAACCTAAAAATAGGATAAAGGCCCAGCAGAAATTACTTGTTTTTCGAGACCCCGTTATAAATTCTATCCATATAGATTTTGATCGCCAACTCATATATATTAGATCCAGTTATACAATTTTTTGGAATTGAGAAAATATGACTTTCCTTTTTTTTTTTTTCAAAGTAACTCTCAAAAACTCTTTTTTTGTGAACCTTTACCTTAGGAGTAATTCATAGAATTGTTTATATCTAAAAAAATAAAATCTCCTTCCTTTATATGATCCCCTATAGTTATATACATACAAATAAATAGATTGACTGGAATTTCAGACATCGGCCCGACGAGGATCCGTTTTTCAAAAGAGCGCAAATTTTTTTACGTTTACACATGCATAAGAGCTTTTTTTATTTATGTTTGTAGGAATCTATGTGTTATACAATATTCTACCAAATGGGTCTTATCGAATCGAAGTTTTTAAAATAAAAAAAGGGGTGATATGATTAGGTCTCAGCCGATCTAAAAAATCTTATTTTTTTGAATATGAAGAAATAAAGAAGCCATTGCAATTGCCGGAAAGACTAGGCCTACTAAAGGCACAAAAATAGAGGGTAAGTTATTGAAAGTTGTCATAAAATGGGTACCTCAATTTAATATTTGTACCTGTTATTGTTATATTCTGAATTCTAAAGATATCTTAGAATATCTTGTATTTTTATTATTTCTATTATATCTATTATATAATTATACTAAGTATCTTTAAGTAAATATATATCTAATACTAATATACAACCTAATAGAAATATATAGAATAGAATAGAACCTAATAGAAATAGAATAAAAAAATAGGTACAAGAAACGCCAAACTAAATAAATGGACTTATTCATCTTTCAAAATCAACTATCAACTAGATGTATCATAATCCCCTTGTTAGATTTATTATTCTTTTTGTCTTATATCTTATAAAATATAGTCATTAATAAAGAAAAATTTTTATTCCATTACAAATTTCTACAAAATTGATTAGAATCTGATCCAACAACAGGGAATTTTCGGGAAATGCAAAAAGATGGAAGACTCTCTATAGATCTGCATCTATCTCTATTTGAATTATCTATACATATGCAAGCAAGGGAGGAAAATGAACTTTTTTTTGTTTGTCTAGTCTAATTTGAACTTCCCCAAAACAAAAATTCACTTTTTATCTTGTTGATAGAGATTTACTGAGTAGTAAACAAGAATATCGATAAAAAAAATGATTTGAAAGAAAAATGAATTTTTAAGGGTTTTCGTTTAATTCTGATAAACTAACCGTTCTATTTTATTTAATTTTTGTTCAACGGAAAAAAAGCATGGAGCTGAAATAACTCGCTCAGAACACCTTTTAAAAGATTACGTGGTACAATTGCATCCAATAAGCCCTTACGTAATAAAGATTCAGCCGCTTGTGAACCTTCAGGTACGGCTTTTTTCAATGTTTGTTCAATTACTCTTTTACCCGCAAATGCAATATAGGCATAGGGTTCGGCAATAATGATATCCCCCAACATACCAAAACTAGCTGTCACTCCACCGGTAGTAGGAGATGTAAGAATTGATATATAGAATAACTTTTTACTTGATTGATAATCACATAAAACCGAAGAAATTTTAGCCATTTGCATCAAACTTAAACTTCCTTCTTGCATTCGTGCTCCTCCGGAAGAACACACTAAAATAAGAGGTAAACATTGATTGGTAGCATACTCGATCAAACGAGTTATTTTTTCGCCTACTACGGATCCCATACTACCCCCCATAAACCGAAAATCCATAACCCCAAGGGCTACCGGAATACCGTTTAGTTGACCTGTACCTGTTTGAACAGCGTCAGTCAATCCTGTAGTTTTTTGAGCAGAGTCAATACGGTTTTTATAAGGTTCCTCCTTCGAATGAAATTTAATGGGATCCGCAGAGACCATGTCTTCATCCATAGGATTCCAAGTACCCGGATCAATCGAAAGCTCGATTCTCTCTGAACTACTCATTTTCAAATAATGTCCACATTGTTCACAAACATTCATTTTGACTTTCTTATACATTAATCCATAACAATTGTCGCATTGAATCCACAATTGATTGTAGTTTTGAGTTATATCAAAATCCTTAGAACTTATTAAATTACTACGATTCCTATTAGTTCTTATCTTGTAATTTTTGCTTTCACGAATCTTTCCACTTTCACTACAAATGAAATTATAAATGTAACTTTCATTGGAATTATTACTATCGCTTAAAAAGTTACTATCAATACAGATGTAAGAACGAAAATAAGAATCAATGCAACTATTAATGTGATTAGTACAATTATATTTAGTATCCTTAATGTAAGGATCATAGTGCAGATCGTTGTCACCTTTAGATCTATTATTCAGATAACTAGAACTACAATAACTATAAAAAAAAATTTCTAGGTCACTAAAATCATTGTCAATCTCAAAAAATTTTTTTTT